CGGACATGATAATTTTTCATCATCCAGCTCGAGCACGAATCAAACGAATCAAAAGGATCCATATAAAAAAATAAATATGTTATCCATATCCACACATATATGAATGATTCTATGTAAGAAAAAATTTATCAGATTCCCTTTTTCGCAGTTGCAACAACTACCCATTGCAAGGAATTTAGTTCTTACAGATAAATGCTCAATACCCAAGTAGGCTTACAAAGTTGATCATGATCAAGTGCTTTATGGGTCGTCTCAGACCTTGCAATTAGCCTTTATCCCCCCACGAGACTTTTTACATACAAAGGATTTACTTGTTACTAATATAGTCTAGCCTCTGTTCTTCTTTAGATCCCTTGTTTCACTCCGATAGTATCATAAATCGAGTCAATGCAGAGGAAATGAATACATTTCTATACTATTTAGTAAGTGAAATATATAAAAATAAAACATAATCTGAATTATGCCAATCATTTATTCTACTGGATCTTACGGAGCCTGTTCATATCATACACGACATGATCGGGTTTGATCATAGAAAAGATTCTCTTCAAACGAACCAGCCTATCCTCTGTATGGGGCTTACGCGGTGGTTGGAACAAAGACACATTTTTTGTTGTGAATTCGAATGCGGCAGATAAGGGCATATATCTGCACGGCCCGATCAATAGTTCAAGTCACACACTCCCATAATCCATTTTATCTTCGGAAAATTCGCTTCAACTATGAGTGTCAAAAAAATAATACATTTTTGTAGAGTTGAAGAGAAATATCCAAATACATGTCTTATTCTTTTCAATAATCCATATTTGTAGCAATGAAATACTATTGTTCCTACCCCAAGTGATATGGATTGATTACAAATATCGATGGTATATATTCTTTATAAAGGTCCAGAAATACCTTGCTTACGTATCATTGGGAAGTGCATTAACATAAATACGGCAGTAAGAAGAGGTAATACAAAAGTGTGTAAACTATAAAAGCGAGTCAAAGTGGATTGTCCCACACTAGCACTTCCGCGTAATAACTCTACCAGGGGCGATCCTATTACAGGAATAGCGTCCGGTACGCCTGTTACAATTTTTACTGCCCAATAACCAATTTGGTCCCAAGGTAAGGAGTAACCAGTTACACCAAAAGATGCGGTCAATACACCCAAAACTACACCCGTAACCCAAGTCAATTCGCGAGGTTTTTTAAAGCCGCCGGTGAGATACACACGAAATACGTGCAGTATCATCATTAGGACCATCATACTTGCCGACCATCGATGAACTGATCGGATTAACCAACCAAAGTTAGCTTCAGTCATTATATATTGAACAGAAGCAAAAGCCTCTGTAACGGTCGGACGATAATAAAAAGTCATAGCAAACCCCGTAGCTACTTGTACTAAAAAACAAGTAAGCGTAATTCCTCCTAGACAATAAAATATGTTGACGTGAGGGGGAACATATTTACTTGTTATATCATCTGCAATTGCCTGAATCTCAAGACGTTCTTCGAACCAATCATAGATTTTATTGGGATAGGTAAACCAAGGAGACCCCCCCCCGAGAACCGTATATGAAAATTTCATCTCGTACGGCTCAAACAGAAAAAACCAAATACTAGCTCTAACGGATGTGTGTAATAGAAAGTTTAAAATTTATTAATTCTATTATTCAATTTTTTCTTAAGATACGAAAGAATAAAAATCCGAAAGCTACTCTTTGTGATTATAATGCCAAAAAATCAAGTCGGCTCATTAGTCTCTATATTGATCGTTATAGGCCTTTTGAATCTTCTATTTACCTATTTTCTTTGTTGTTATTTATGTGTAATGCGGCTTTACTGCTTTTTTTTTTATTATTGATAGGAATTCTCTTGTTAAGACCCTATGAATCAATTAAAACCTCAGATTCATACTAGAACCACGATGATTCAATAAAACCTTCTTAAACTAAATCCCAAAATTCCCTGAGTAAGAATCGTTGGATCATCACTTATTCAATGAATAGATATAATGACTAAAAATCCAAAGAAACCTTTGTCCTTTGATCAAAATAAGCATAAACGAAAGTTTGAAAGAATAAAAATCTTTCTATTTATAACTTCTAATTCTTTGAAAAAAATTGTTGGGTTCCGGCCACGGGGTCTGACTATTAAGTATGAATCATAGTTCTAATACTTTTTAATCTATTTCATATATTCCGTGCTCCAGATACTAGAATGAATATCCGACGAAGTAAAACCATCTCTATCAAGATGACAGACCCATTCTCTGTACTATCCATAGGATCAATTATACCAAGTCACACACTCATATTCCGGAAATACAGAAACAAAGAAATTCCACGGTCGAACTACCAAAATAGAATGGGATAAAAATCAGCAACCTAAATGATTCGCTTTGTATTGAAAAAGATGGTTAATGGTTCTTGTGAATCTAATTCATTGAAATTCCATCCAGTAAAATGGAAGAATTATAAATCTCCAAAATAATAGATAGGAATACCGCAAATAGAGCCATTGCGAGACCCATCAAAGGAGTAGTTCCCCACCCAGGAGCTACTTTACCATATTCTGAATTTAATGGTTTCAATAAACTCCCTGCATTAGTTCGTTTTGGGCGGCCAGATCTAGAACTACCCTCAACGGTTTGTGTAGCCATAATATTTTATATTCATTAAGATCTGTTGACTTTGTATACCATTCCGTTGTAAATAAATGATCTTATCATAGATCCATTGTGGTCTTAAAACTATATAATGTCTTAAAACTATATAATAATGGAAACAGCAACCCTAGTTGCCATCTTTTTATCTGGTTTACTTGTAAGTTTTACTGGGTACGCCTTATATACTGCTTTTGGGCAACCCTCTCAACAACTAAGAGATCCATTCGAGGAACACGGGGACTAGTTGAAGTAATGATCCTCCCAATATTGGGAGGATCATTACTTTCAATTGAGATAATGAAAAATCATTTCACCTTTTTAGTTGGAACTTTAGGTGGTTCTCGAAAAAAGATAGCGAAAAAAATTATTCCTAGAGTTGAGACTAAAAGGAATGTATAAACCAATGCTTCCATAGATTCGATCGTGGTTTACAATTATAGCTTCCATACCTGTTTATTTTGGATCGTCTCCCGGATAAAGAAAGAACAAGAGTCAAAGAAAAGGCAGCGATTCAAATCAAGATTTATCCGGTACCCTAAACCTATGTCAGTCAAATCACAAAAAGAAAATAAAAACTAAAAGTAACAAAGCAATATTGTATCAGACTACTTGTCTTCTTGTAGTTGGATCTCCAAGTTTTTGGAATGCTCCAAATTCCACTTGAGCATCTAAATCTGGATCAATACCAGCAAAAACATCTCTAAACAAGGTTCTAGCACCATGCCAAATGTGTCCGAAGAAGAAGAGCAAAGCAAACGAAGCATGCCCAAAAGTAAACCAACCCCTTGGACTGCTACGAAAAACACCATCGGATTTCAAAGTAGCACGATCTAATTCAAAAATTTCACCCAATTGAGCACGTCTAGCATATTTTTTCACAGTAGCAGGATCACTATAACTGACTCCGTTGAGTTCGCCGCCGCAGAACTCAACAGTTACACCTACTTGTTCGACACTATATTTTGATTCTGCCCTTCTAAAAGGAACATCGGCTCTAACAATTCCGTCTCCGTCTACCAAAACAACCGGAAATGTTTCAAAAAAAGTAGGCATACGACGTACAAAAAGTTCACGCCCCTCTTTATCTCTAAAGATAGGATGTCCTAACCACCCAACAGCTATTCCATCCCCGTTGTCCATTGAGCCCGCTCTGAATAATCCCCCTTTTGCCGGATTATTGCCGATGTAATCATAAAAAGCTAGTTTTTCAGGAATTTTAGACCAAGCTTCGGATAAACTTTGATTTTCGGCTAACCCAGCACCAACTCTTCGATATATTTCTTGTTGAAAGTATCCTTGATCCCATTGATAACGGGTGGGACCAAATAATTCAATCGGGGTAGTTGCTGAACCATACCACATCGTTCCAGCAACTACAAAAGCTGCAAAAAAGACAGCAGCAATACTACTGGAAAGGACAGTTTCAATATTTCCCATACGTAATCCTTTGTATAGGCGTTGGGGTGGACGGACACTAAGATGGAATAGACCCGCCAATATGCCCAAGGTCCCTGCTGCAATATGATGAGAGGCTATTCCTCCCGGAACAAAAGGATCAAAACCCTCCACACCCCACGCTGGATTTACGGATTGTACCCTTCCGGTTAGTCCATAAGGATCGGACACCCATATTCCAGGACCATACAATCCTGTTACATGAAATGCACCAAAACCAAAACAAGCCACCCCTGAGAGAAATAAATGAATTCCAAAGATCTTAGGCAAATCCAAAGAGGGTTTTCCTGTACGTTCATCAGTAAATATTTCTAGATCCCAATACACCCAATGCCAGATAGCTGCCAAAAAACACAAGCCAGAAAACACAATATGCGCCCCGGCCACACCTTCGTAACTCCAAATACCCGGATTCGTTACAGTCCCCCCTGTGATACTCCAACCGCCCCATGAATTGGTTATTCCTAACCGGGTCATGAAGGGTATAACGAACATACCTTGTCTCCACATTGGATCAAGAACAGGGTCAGAGGGATCAAAAACTGCTAATTCGTATAGAGCCATCGAACCAGCCCAACCAGCAACCAAAGCTGTATGCATTATATGGACAGAAATCAAACGACCGGGATCATTCAATACGACGGTATGAACACGATACCAAGGCAAACCCATGGAAATACCCCTCTATCAACGAAAAATAGACACAATGTAACTTTATTGCATTGGAAAAAACTATGCTATGGACCCCCCTTTTTTAGTGGATTATCTTGGGGAAAGGATTAATATTTGTTTGATTCTTTTCGTAATAATTACTTTTAGTAATAATGAAACTATTTTGTTCGTAGGAACAAAAAGAAGCAGATCTATTCTACACCCGATAAGTACCAATACGCAATGGTAGGGGAGTTGATACCATTTTATATGAGTGAATGCATATATATATTTCTTCATCATTCAAAGGACTTATTTATAAGAATTTTCCTTTATTAATTTTGTCTTCTTTTCTTTTTTTTTTTTTTATGAACTTAGTCAATCTATGGATAAAATATGATAAAGGCCGATATTATTAGGACAATAAACCCATTGTTACGCTTTCACATCAAAGTGCGATATAGTACTTAATTTTTATTTTATTTAATGCCTATTGGTGTTCCAAGAGTACCTTTTCGAAGTCCTGGAGAGGAAGATGCATTGTGGATTGACGTATAGTGCGACTTGTCAGATATATTGGGTCATATGGTATTTCCCCGTTCTCTTCCCCGATCGAGATATCCTCTCTTTCGCCCAAGAAAGATTGATTGAATTATCAAAAATTTGGAGCGTGAAGTGCAATTAGATCTATTTTTTAGGGAGGGTATACAGATTAATATTATCAATTAGAATAATTTATGGTTGGCTTGGTTAGACCAATAAAATGAAGTATCCAGGCTCCGTTTAGAAAAAAAAAACCAATTGGTAATAAATATATTTATGATTACTACTTATATCATATCCTATTTCTTTATATATTTATAAATAGAAGTTGTTAATCAATCAAGTAATATGATGAATGCGTTGAATATTTGTTGGAAGACATGAAATAAATTGAAAAAACAAAAAGGAAGTCGTAGCAAAAGAACGTGGTATTGGGGCATTTGTCCTATATGTGCAAATCCAAATCGGGCGGATCTTTACTCGGAGTAGAGCATAAACCTAAAAAAATTGAAGAAGCCCATTCAGGAACAAGAAAATTACATCGCGATTTAGATTGTATCTCGATGAAACAATACATCAATGAGAAGTTAGTTAGATAAGTTTAGTAATTTTTTTTTATAGATAAACAAAACAGGCCAAAACTCATCTTTCTTGAAAAATGAAAGAAAAGCCCCCTTTTTACTTTTTATAAGTTAAAAAAGCCTGTTTTGAAAAAAAAAAAAAAAGAAAGCTAGAATCTACACATTGATTCTTTTTTTTTTCGTGATTTTTGTTGAACCGTATGCATCAAAAGGTGCATGTACGGTTTCTAAAGGATACAATTTTATCCCAATCAACCGACTTTATCGAGAAAGATTACTTTTTTTAGGCCAAGGGGTTGATAGCGAGATCTCGAATCAACTTATTGGTCTTATGGTATATCTCAGTATCGAGGATGATACCAAAGATCTGTATTTGTTTATAAACTCTCCTGGCGGATGGGTAATACCCGGAGTAGCTATTTATGATACTATGCAATTTGTGCGACCAGATATACAGACAATATGCATGGGATTAGCCGCTTCAATGGGATCTTTTATTCTGGTCGGAGGAGAAATTACCAAACGTCTAGCATTCCCTCACGCTTGGCGCCAATGAGTTTTTATTTGATTTGAGAGAAAAAAGAAGACTATGCCTTCGCGCTATATGAAATATATATATTAAGTAATAATAGCATGGCACTTCGAATTCGATATGAGAATTTTTTTTTAACCTTAGATTATGTATCGAAAGAGTAGTATGAGATAAAAGGTATTTCCGATTTTATCCGATCTATCGGGAGGCCTATTTCAGCGTCACAAACTTTTTTGTTTTCACACCAGGGGCTCTTAACAATATTTATGTTATGAAAGAATATGAAAATAAATCTTTTTAAAAAATCTTTTTATTTGAAAAAAAAAAAAAAGAAACTTTGGGATTGCTAAATAACAATATATAAAGCAACGGAGCCATCATAGTATTTTTGAACTACTGCAAAAGGAAGGGTGGTTGTTGGATCATTTAACAACCGGAGTCGGATAGACTCTATAATTTATTTTATATTTCTTCGATGTAAGTAAGGTAAAGGTAAAAAAAAATAAATTCCATTATAGAGCCGTATGCAATGCGTAAAAGATGCCTGTACGGTTGTTCAATTATAATTATATCTTTTTTATTATTCTTTATCTCTTCCCCTTTAACTTTCATCGTGCGAGATAGAAGAAACATTTATTATGTTATATCATCAGGGTAATGATTCATCAACCTGCTAGTTCTTTTTATGAGGCACAGACGGGAGAATTTATCCTGGAAGCGGAAGAACTACTGAAGCTGCGCGAAACCATCACAAGGGTTTATGCACAAAGGACAGGAAAACCCTTATGGGTTGTATCCGAAGACATGGAAAGAGATGTTTTTATGTCATCAACAGAAGCCCAAGCTCATGGAATTGTTGATCTTGTAGCGACTGAATAAAAAAGAAAAAATAACAAAGATTTCACACGAATTCGTGATTTGAGATTTTATCTTATTATCTTCTTACCGGATTTAATATTCTATTCATTAATCTATTAATATTTCTATATTAATATAGAAATATAGAAATAAAATAATTCATAATCATCCGGTTAAGATCGATCTAAACCAGCCCATTATGTATATGATTCAACATGCCAACTATTAAACAACTTATTAGAAACACAAGACAGCCAATCAGAAATGTCACGAAATCCCCCGCTCTTGGGGGATGTCCTCAACGACGAGGAACATGTACTAGGGTGTATGTGCGACTCGTTCAGATCATGGGCTAGGACAAAAGAAAACAATTGATCCAGTATCAACGATCAGTACCAGTGAATAGGATAGAATGGAAGAACTCCACTCAATATCTAAAAATAAAAAAGATCTATCCTTCTATTGTGGTATCAAATGTATGGTTTCCATTGGTGCAAATCCAATCACCTCAATTTTAAATTTAAGATGAGAAAGAATTCTCCATTGATAGCAAATGCTATCCATTAAGCAGGGGAAATCCTATTTAAAAAAGCAGAAAAATTATGCCTTACTCTTGCAAGAACGGACTAACAGGGTCAGCTACTCAGCTAATCTTCATAATTAAATACCGTTACTGTATAAGTAGATCTCGTTGTGAAAGACCTAGTACTGGATAATTATGGGTAGAGCCAAAGAGTGTGAACTGTACAAGTTAACAATAACATTGATTAAATGAAGGAAGGGCTCCGGTGTATAGAGAGGACCTCACCGTTTAAGAAGTAACCATAGAAACGATGGAACCCACTATATCCATTTATATTTACTTTACTACTTTTTTATTTACTATGTGTTTTTGATACCTAGTATCAATACAATTTTTTATTTAGAGGTGAAATGCCTAGAAAAAAAAAAAAAAAGAAAAAATCGTGGTTGGGAAGGTTATAGTAGCAAAAGCCATTGGAATTTTTATTTTATACATAGGAAGAATCCGTTTTGTTATTAATAGACTAGGACACGGGAAGGGAATAACTGAAAGAAAGTAAATCAATTAGTTATTCATCAAAGTTTCATTTATTCAATGACCAGAATTAAACGAGGGTATATAGCTCGAAGACGTAGAACAAAAATTCGTTTATTTGCATCAACTTTTCGAGGGGCTCATTCAAGACTTACTCGAACTATTAGTCAACAGAAAATAAGAGCTTTGGTTTCGGCTCAGCGGGATAGAGGTAGACAAAAGAGAGTTTTTCGTCGTTTGTGGATCACTCGTATAAATGCGGTAATTCGCGACTATAAAGTATACTTTAGTTATAGTAAATTAATACACAATCTGTACAAGAAACAGTTGCTTCTTAATCGTAAAATACTTGCACAAATAGCTATATTAAATAAGAGTTGTCTTTATATGATTTCCAACGAGATCATAAAATAAAGAGAAAAGAGATTGGAAGGAATCCGTTGGAATGGTTTAAATGTAGTTCCCTGTAGAATGAACTCTGGGAAGGTAGAGTAGAAATTAGTATGATAAAATATGATAAAGTCGTCAAAATGAAGAAACACGTTCAATAAAAAATATTTATTCTTCTTCCCCAATTCTTTTTTTTTCTTACGACACGACAATCAAATCTGGATTTTACGATTTTTAGAACAAAAAAAAACGTCAATCCGCATTTGAGTTTGGATTGGAATTTTAGTTTGATTCAATTTAAGAGTCAGCCTATTTTTTTTCTGGTTCTAAGACCAGTAGTTCTAGCGGCTGACTCGCTTCTTTCAAATTGTTTCTCATTATTAAGAAAAGGTAACGGAGATAAAATACGAGCTTGTTTTATAGCAATAGTAATTAATCGTTGTTGTTTTAAGGTCAATCTATTTACCCGTCTAGATAATATTTTTCCTTGTTCGCTAATAAATCTACTAATTAAACTCATGTTTCTATAATCAATTCGATCCCCCGATTGGATCGGAGGCAAACGCCTACGAAAAGATCGCTTGGATTTAAGAAAGATTCGCTTGGATTTATCCATGGTTTGTTTATTCCTTATCCTGAAGATCCTAATCCTATTTCTTAATTCTACATCTACATCATGTTTGATCCGATAGAAATAGGATTAGGTTTGTTTATATTTTTTTTTTTAATATATATTATATATATTGTTATATGTTATATGTTATATATAGTATGTAATTTTTCATCTTCCTTGGAAGACTGACACACGAGTGATCGGTTCGATCTATTTCTTTATCTCCCCATGAATCGTATGTTTGTAACAACAGGGACAGAATTTTCTCAACTCCAATCGACTAGGCGTATTATGTCGATTCTTTTGAGTAATATATCTGGAAATGCCCATTGATTCCTTATTAACACGATTTCGAACACAACTGGTACATTCCAAAATAACCGTTACTCGAACATCTTTACCCTTGGCCATGAACCTCCTTTGGTTTTTGATTCATTCAATTCTTAAATTTTCCGATCCGAAGCGAGGAAGAAGAAAGGAACGAAAAAAAAAAAAAAATAGAAAAAGGCAACTCGAAATCAAATTATGAAAGAAGGATTTCGTTGCAATGAATCAATATAGTTCAATATAGTAATAATAAGTAATATAATAAAAAAATTTCTAACTATATTTATAATTTTAAATTGCCGTACAGTATTTCATTTTCATTTAAGTATCTTGTATGATATTGTTGCCCCAACCATCACATTTCCATTTACACTCTATTTATTATTAATCTCTATTTAATATTAATTTTATTTGAGCCTGGACCCGAATTCCTAGTTTCACTGCGGGTTAGTTCGCTTTTTCTTTTTTTTTTTATAACTTATTCTAAAAAAAAAAAGAGGGGAAGGGTAGGGATTAGTTACAGATATTTGATTGTATCTCTAATCTTTTTCCCCCCCTCCCATATCAATAACTAGAATGAAAAAAAGGGGAATATCAACGCATCCGGAAAAAAACGATTTATCTCTATCAATAAACCTGCTAAAGACCCGAACCATAGAGTACTTACTACCGGTGCCACGGAAAGATATGTTTTTAGATCTCGCATTTTAAATCCTCGTCCTTCTTTACTTTATTCGTTATTTTAATTTAATTTAAATTTGTAATACATAATGGTAATATATATATGACCAGATGTGTATATGTCGTTAATGACTGACCACTTGTATTTGTACGCGGAATCCTTAATTCAAATTGAAATGTACAACTTAAAATGTACAAAATAGATATTACTTTTCTTAAAAGAAAAAAATACGTTCCTTTCCGCCTGAAATTTCTGAAAAATTAATTTTTTTACGGTAGGTTTCATATTTATTTCATACTTTATATAATAAAAGTCTTTTACTATATTATATGTTATAATATATATGAGACCAAAAAGAATAAATGACAAGACAATTTTTGTATACCAATGGAGGAAATAAAGATGTGGAAAACAAGACAGGGATTCTCTACAATGACACTGTAGACCAATTGAAAGGGATGTAGCGCAGCTTGGTAGCGCGTTTGTTTTGGGTACAAAATGTCACGGGTTCAAATCCTGTCATCCCTACCTATTACTTATCTTCTGAGCAGTAACGAGGGATCAATTGAGATCGATTAAAATAAAATTGGACATACATAAAAAATCTTTAATTTTATGATAGTATATATATGCAAGATTAATTGGGGTTATAAAATATTTATTGTGATAATAAAGCGCTCTTAGTTCAGTTCGGTAGAACGTGGGTCTCCAAAACCCGATGTCGTAGGTTCAAATCCTACAGAGCGTGATTCTGTGTTCTTGTTAGTCGCGTTAGATCGAAAATTACACTGAAATAATTGAACAGCAATCTAAATTTGACCTCCCGTGGATTAAAGGAAGTAGGAGGTCAATCAAAAAATACAAAAAAGAGATCTTAATTAATCAAAGATCCAACTGATCACCACGTCTGTATTGTAAATATGCAGTTACGAATAATCCAGCCAAAGTAATAGGAATTAGACCTAAGACGATTCCAAATAGAAAAACTTCAATCATTTCAATTTGTTTGAAAGGGTAAAGGGGAGGTAATATCTATCCTTAAATATTAATCCGTATTGACTATAAATCTCAATGACCACGAATTGGAAATTGATACGGGAAGGAACTATAGAATATATGAACTATCACAGAAAGATTTTTTTTATGAATTGTTCATTTAATTAATTTCAAATAAGTCGTATCTTGCTCAGACCGATAAATAGAGCTGAGGTTATAGTCAAAGCTGCTAGTAGAAAACCGAAATAACTAGTTATAGTAGGCATAAAAAGGCTAAATGAAATATGTTATTTTTATACATATGTTTATAAAGCACTTCCCTAAGTTTCAATTTTTGAAAGATACGAGGATAAGCAAAAATACCAACCGATTGAAAGGATAGATTCAATTGAAAGTTTTTGTTGATTAATCAATTATTATAGACGATACTAACAAAAATAGAGTAACATAAGTAAGAAATCAATTCATCATCTGTGACATTTACCCTACCCATCCCGCAATTTCTCGAATCAACAGATTCATTGGGCAACTCTTGAGTTGAATAAACTAATATATGTATATATAGAATATTAGAAATCTAAAATAAAGTAATAATAAGAACTTTGTTTTATAACTTCATTCAAAAAATGATTCTTTGAATCACTATAGAATAAAATTGGAAAATAATTTTGATAGTTTTTTATTGTATCGAAATATCGAATCCATTTTTTTTTTTTTTTTCGAACGACAAGTGCCCTTAATAATGCACTTTATCTTTTTACTTTAAAGTTAACTCAGTAGTAGTTCATTCACAGAATCTCGCGATTGAAAAGAAAAAAAGTATTGCATGATCAGATCAATCGAAACTGGGTTTTACATTTTGTCTTTCCATATTACAAAGTCCCATCATTGTAATTAGGTCAAGAAGGACCCCCTTTTTTCCTTTGTTTGGGTCTAATACAATAATGCGTGCATCACGAATATTGATTATTTTATTATTTATTCATTGTTCTCTTTCTTTCATTGAATACTATCTACTATAGTTACTTGTTACTGGACGACTAACCAATTCCTTAAAAAAAAAAAAAAAAGATTCTAACAAAAAACATCTTCTACAACCACAAAAAAGATATTTTTAGATGTAACATCTAATTGAATCGGGCGAATATGATAATCT